TTCTTTGATTTCAAAAAGACATTCTCAATTATGTAAAAATTGGAATAAATAGGAAAAAGCCGGCTATCGGAATCGAACCGATGACCATCGCATTACAAATGCGATGCTCTAACCTCTGAGCTAAGCGGGCTCACATAACATCAATTTTATGTGCTCAATTTTATGTGCATAGTAATTCAATAAAATATTGGAATCTTAGGTATTCACTATTATGTCTTATCTATTCAGACTCGATATGAATAGAAAACAATAGAATATACAATTTCAAATAAATATTGAATATTAATATTATAGAACATAACGATTAATATAAGCGATATAGAATTTGTATTTTTTATCACTAATCACTAATCGAATTTACAATTCGAATATTATTCAATTCGATATTTTTTTAGTAAATTCTATATCTTGGTAGACTCGATAGTCAATATTTTGATTCTAGTTAGTTAGTTAGATAGTTAAATTATTTAAATTTGTCATTTTTAAATTTGAATTCAAATGACATTTGAAATTCGTTTATTACACTTCTATATTTTCTATATTATTTGATTCCATATCATTAGGAATGATTAGTTGGAACTGATGAGACATTCCTCCACGTTCATTCCATTCATAAAATTCATAAAGTAGTAAAGGCGGAAATTAAGACAAAAAAAAAGACCGTTCAAGTATTCAAAATTGCATGAGAAGGGCGACAGGTATATATATATATATAGGATATCTGTTAATCTATATTGAATTACGAATCCAGAAATGCTAAAATCCAATTTGATTGGACCAAAAAGGGTCTCCTATACAAGATAGGAGAAGACAGGTAAGAAATAAAAGAGTAAAAATGCTTCTTCGAAATAAGAATAGGTATCTAATGAATTCAAAGGTTCCAGTATAAATGAAAGAAAAAGGGCCCGACATCATAATGCAATGAAATTCTAATCTTAACACAAAAGGAAGGGGATATGGCGAAATGGGTAGACGCTACGGACTTAATTGGATTGAGCCTTAGTAAGGAAACCTACTAAGTGATGACTTTCAAATTCAGAGAAACCCCGGAATTAAGAAAAAGGGCAATCCTGAGCCAAATCCTATTTTCCACAAACAAAGGTTCAGAAAACAAGGATAGGTGCAGAGACTCGACGGAAGCTGTTCTAACAAATGGAGTTGGCCGCGTTGGTAGTTGGTAGAGAACTCTTTCCATCGAAAATTCAGAAAGGATGAAAGATATACATACGTATTGAATACTATATCAAAATCAAATGATTAATGCCGACCCAAATGAGTCTATATTTTTTCTATAAAAAACGGAAGAATTGGTGTGATTCGATTCTTTCTTCAATGTGGAATCGAATATTCATTGATCAAAAGATTCACTCCATAGTCTGTAGATCCTCTTTTCAAGAACCGGATTAATCGGACGAGAATAAAGATAGAGTCCCGTTCTACATGTCAATGCTGGCAACAATGAAATTTTTAGTAAGAGGAAAATCCGTCGACTTAAAAAATCGTGAGGGTTCAAGTCCCTCTATCCCCAAAAAGCCTATTTGCCCCCCAACTATTTATCCATTCTATCCCCCCTTTCCTTGCGTGAGTGTCCTTATACACTCGTTTTGAAATAGATCCGGGCGGAAATGTCTTATTATATCTTATATCTAAGATATACATCTTTGAGCAAGAAATCCCCATTTGAATGATTTACAATCCATATCATTACTCATACTGAAACTTAAAAAGTCGTCTTTTTTAAGATCCAAGAAATTCCAGTACCTAGATCAAACTTTTTAATCTTCTTTCGCCCTTTTAATTGACATAGACCCCCGCCCTCTAATAAAATGAGGATGCTACATTCGGACTTAGCCGGGATAGCTCAGCTGGTAGAGCAGAGGACTGAAAATCCTCGTGTCACCAGTTCAAATCTGGTTCCTGGTATATGATTAATTTGGATGAGTCTCTCTTGAATAAATTAATTGATATGAATCGACATCCCTATTCAGTGTTAATTTGGATCATAACACATACTTTTTTCCATCTCGCCGAGATATATCCCATCTATTTTTTTTTATAGATGGGTAGAATTCTTTTAGATACTTTATCTATTTATCTAAAAGAATTCGATTCTATTTGATCTTTTTTATCTTTATGTCCATGCCGTAGAATGTTAATACTTCATATATATTCAAAAGACGCGTTCAAAAGGTTAAATTAGTTGGTTGAGATACTAACAAGTCGAATCTAGAGAAATTGAAATAGACAAGATTAAGTTCAGATACAAATAAATAGAATCCGGTTCGATTTCTTCATTCCTACCTACATAACTTTCTAGAACGGTCTAAGTAATATGCGTGGTACAAAGTCAAACTTCATGATACAGAACTCCTTTGGTTCATCCTATTGGTTTGGCTCATCTGAAATAAAAATCTTCCAACCCAAATAAATGGAAGGCGATAATTCCAAGGAATCTCTTATTTTTTTTTTTGTTATAGCCTAGCGAGAATTTAAACAAGAC